CCCGGATTAATATTAATCTCGGATTCGGATAATGGGTCAAGTCGTATCAATCCATTTTATTCTATTTATTACACGGAAAGGATTCAACAATCACTTAGCCAAAATCAAGGAACTATTCATATGTTCTGGACTAGAAGTAAGGAATCTCAATCTTTGATAATTTTGTCATCAGCTAATTGTTTTCAAATGGGCCCATTCAACGATGTAAAAAATTACAATAGGATAAAAGAATCAAGTCAAAATAATACTCTAATTCCAATTAGGAATTCGTTAGGACCTTTAGGAACAGCCTGCCAAATTGTGAATTTTTATTACCTTTTAAAAACTAATAATCAGATCTCGGTAACTAAATATTTCCAACTTGACAATTTAAAAGAGACTTTTCAAGTACTTAAAATTTTTTTACTTAAATATTATTTAATGGACGAAACCGGGAGAATTTATAATTCCAATCCCTGCAGCAACCTCCTTTTGAATCCATTCAACTTGAATTGGTACTTTCTACACCATAATTATTGTGAAAAAAAATCGATAATAATTACCCTTGGACAGTTTTTTTGTGAAAATGTCTGTATAGCCAAACATGGACCACACCTAAAATCGGGTCAAGTTATAAATGTTCAAATTGACTCTGTAGTAATAAGATTGGCGAAATCTTATTTGGCCACTCCAGAAGCAACTGTTCATGGACATTATGGCGAAATACTTTTCGAAGGAGATACATTAGTTACATTTATATATGAAAAGTCGAGATCTGGTGATATAACGCAGGGTCTTCCAAAAGTCGAACAAGTGTTAGAAGTGCGTTCGATTGATTCAATATCAATGAACCTAGAAAAGAGAGTTGAGGGCTGGAACGAGTGTATAACACGAATTCTTGGAATTCCTTGGGGATTCTTGATTGGTGCTGAACTAACTATAGCCCAAAGTCGTATCTCTTTGGTTAATAAAATCCAAAAGGTGTATCGATCCCAGGGTGTACAGATTCATAATAGACATATAGAAATTATTGTACGTCAAATAACATCAAAGGTCTTGGTTTCAGAAGAAGGAATGTCTAATGTTTTTTTACCCGGAGAACTAATTGGAGTTTTGCGAGCGGAACAAACGGGGCGTGCTTTGGAAGAAGCGATTTGTTACCGAGCCGTATTATTGGGAATAACGAAAGCATCTTTAAATACTCAAAGTTTCATATCAGAGGCGAGTTTTCAAGAAACTGCTCGAGTTTTAGCAAAAGCTGCTCTACGCGGTCGTATCGATTGGTTGAAAGGTCTGAAAGAGAATGTTGTTCTAGGGGGGATGATACCCGTTGGTACTGGATTCAAAGGATTAGTGCACCGTTCAAGGGGACATAAAAACATTTCTTTTGAAACCAAAAAGCAGAATTTATTTGAGTGGGAAATCAGAGATATTTTGTTCCACCACAGAGAATTTTTTTCTTTTTCCATTTCAAAGAATGTACATGATACATCAGAACACTCATTTCTAGGATTTAATGATTCGTAAGAGCGGATTCACCCGGTTTTTCTATTTGTGTTGCAGTCATTTGATTTGGTAATAGTAATCAAAATAATAACGAATCGAATAGAAAGAATATGAATGGCTTGGATCGTGTATCAACGGCCAATCCCCGTTCGAAGAGAAGGTTCCATGGGAACAATTTTTTATTTTTAGTTCTTCTCTTTAAAGAAAAAAAAGAGAAGATAGTGTGGGGAGAAATGACAAGAAGATATTGGAATATCCATTTGGAAGAAATGATGGAAGCGGGAGTTCATTTTGGTCATGGTACTAGGAAATGGAATCCCAGAATGGCACCTTATATCTCTGCAAAGCGTAAAGGTATTCATATTATAAATCTTACTAGAACGGCTCGGTTTTTATCAGAAGCTTGTGATTTAGTTTTTGATGCAGCTAGTAGGGGAAAACAATTTTTAATTGTTGGGACCAAAAATAAAGCAGCTGATTTAGTAGCACGGGCTGCAATAAAGGCTCGTTGTCATTATGTTAATAAAAAATGGCTTGGTGGTATGTTAACAAATTGGTATACTACAGAAACGAGACTTCATAAGTTCAGGGACTTGAGAACCGAACAAAAGACGGGTAGACTCAACCGTCTTCCGAAAAGAGATGCGGCTGTGTTGAAGAGACAACTAGCTCACTTGCAAACATATCTGGGTGGGATTAAATATATGACAGGGTTACCCGATATTGTAATAATTGTTGATCAGCAAGAAGAATATACGGCTCTTCGAGAATGCATCACGTTGGGAATTCCAACGATTTGTTTAATCGATACAAATTGTGACCCCTATTTAGCAGATATTTCGATTCCAGCGAACGATGACGCGATAGCTTCACTCCGATTAATTCTTAACAAATTAGTATTTTCAATTTGCGAGGGTCGTTCTAGCTATATACGAAATTCTTGATTAATAATAAGATTGCGTGTAAATTATTTTTGAAACTCCATAGAATAGATTTATTGAATTGGTTACGATTCCTGAATTGCACAAAAGAGATAAAACTAACTGAGGCTATTGTATGATTAGTTGATATTTAAAATATACAAATCAAGTGAGGAAGTTGAAAAAGAGATGGTTAAATCAAAATAATTCCTTTTTTAAGTTATATTTCTTTCATAGGATAATATGAATGTTTTATTATGTTCCATCAACACACTAAAGGGGTTATACGCTATATCCGGCGTGGAAGTAGGCCAACATTTCTATTGGCAAATCGGCGGTTTCCAAGTCCATGCCCAAGTCCTTATTACTTCTTGGGTTGTAATTACTATCTTATTAGCTTCAGCCATTATAGCTGTTCGTAATCCTCAAACCATTCCTACCGATAGTCAAAATTTTTTTGAATATGTTCTTGAATTCATTCGAGACGTGAGTAAAACCCAGATTGGAGAAGAATATGGTCCATGGGTTCCATTTATTGGAACTATATTTCTATTTATTTTTGTTTCGAATTGGTCGGGGGCTCTTTTACCTTGGAAAATCATACAGTTACCCCATGGTGAGTTAGCCGCACCCACAAATGATATAAATACTACCGTTGCTTTAGCTTTACTGACGTCAGTAGCATATTTCTATGCGGGTCTTACCAAAAAGGGATTAGGTTATTTCAGTAAATACATTCAACCAACGCCAATCCTTTTACCCATTAACATCTTAGAAGATTTCACAAAACCCTTATCCCTTAGTTTTCGACTTTTCGGAAATATATTAGCTGATGAATTAGTGGTTGTTGTTCTTGTTTCTTTAGTACCTTTAGTGGTTCCTATACCTGTCATGTTTCTTGGATTATTTACAAGCGGTATTCAAGCTCTTATTTTTGCAACTTTAGCTGCGGCTTATATAGGAGAATCCATGGAAGGCCACCATTGACTAGTTTTTGACGGATTTTTTTTTTAGCTTAACTCGCTGCAATGTAGACGCCTATTAAATGAAGGTAAGCCCCTTAGGCTTAGGGAACATAAATATCGAAATAAGGTATAAATTAAAATTAAGGTATATATGATCGAGAGTAAGTAATAGTAAAACAGATATTACGATATTAAGATTAAGGAATTGTAGAATAAACAAAAGATATCTAAAAGATCCTTTTCCTACTCTAACACAACCCATGAATAGTTAGTTTACGTTATGGGGGAAAGACATGTATATGTGATATTAGCTATTAACTAAGTAGATATTAACTAAAGATATATCAAATTTGCCCTACGACATATATGTTAATTTATATAGGGATTCGAACGAAAGTTCTTCTTTTTCGTCGTTTGAATTTAATATTGAATTGCATGAGTTTCAATCACGAAAAAGAACAAATAATTCAAAGAACGATTCGGACGAAAGGAAAAAAGAAAGAAATGGAATAACAAAGTTTGTACAAATTCAAAAAGTTGATAGGAACTAAAAAAAAGGAATATCGAGGTATTTCTGATAATTCACGAATATTATTATTGCAATTCTGGTTTGTTAGTTATTTTGACTGGATAAATTTTAGCCATGGAAAAAGTAAGTCATAATTCATTGGTTGATTGTATCATTAACTATTTCTTTTTTTTTTGGTACGAGGAATTGCTCATGAATCCACTGATTTCTGCCGCTTCCGTTATTGCTGCTGGATTGGCCGTTGGGCTTGCTTCTATTGGACCTGGAGTTGGTCAAGGTACCGCTGCGGGCCAAGCTGTAGAAGGGATCGCGAGACAACCAGAAGCAGAGGGAAAAATACGAGGTACTTTATTGCTGAGTCTGGCTTTTATGGAAGCTTTAACAATTTATGGACTAGTTGTGGCATTAGCACTTTTATTTGCGAATCCCTTTGTTTAATCCTATAAACTAAAAATACATATAGTTTTTTCTTTCTTTAGGGTTGCTGCTGCTTTTTATTTTTTGAAATTAGATTCAAATTTCATTTCTTATTCCTATAGCCCATGTACATGTAAAGGACTAATGGGGAATTGGCACACCAATTAGCTTTCTTCTTTCATTTTGGTATTCCAATGGAACTTTTTTTAAGAAATATTGCAACAAACGAGATAGTTCGAAACTTACATAACATAAGATTCAATATCGAATTCTAATAAGTATCATTCTTATGGGAAATTTCCAATTGAAACAAAATACATTTACATTTTATAAATCCATATTATTTTGACCTCTATGTTAGGAGTATTTAGAAAAATAAATAATGGGAAAAATGCTACAATAAATAAAAAATATAGATAATTTGTCTTATCTATAAGAATACGCAAGAGGAGATCATATGAAAAATGTAACCGATTCTTTCCTTTCCGTAAGTTATTGGTCATCCGCCGGAAGTTTCGGGTTTAATACCGATATTTTTGCAACAAATCCAATAAATCTAAGTGTAGTACTTGGTGTATTGATTTTTTTTGGAAAGGGAGTGTGTGTGAGTTGTTTATTTCAAGAATAGGCTGGATACGACCAACTGCACTTATTTTTTGGTATAACTAGTAAAGAAAAGGTGTA